CCTATGGTATCATTAGAATTCTCGGAAAGGTAACTGTCTCAATTTCATATAGAAATTTATATAGAATCCTTGAAAAAGACTTTCCTTCATAAGAAAGAAAAGACTTACTCTCTTTGGGATCTGATGCTACACCGCTGCTCCCTAGTGGATCAACTCTATTACATCAGTTGATTCCTAACTTTTTTCATATCATGACAACGATATAATATAAGTAAGCAGTTCTTATTGTATCGGACCAAAACCGCGCTAATTGATCTTTACGGTGCTTCCTCTATCAATTAGATTCTTTATCCATAGAATAAAGTATCTAGGCATATCCAGTTCTTCATATTTTGACTTTGATATGAAGTTGTTTTCTTTGCTACAGCTGATAAAAATCGTTAGTTTGGACGATGTATATGTAGAAAGCCTTTATAGTATTTAATGCTTTTTTTTCCTTTCTATAGTAGAGAGAGTCGCACGTAATGACAGATCACGGCCATATTATTAAAAGCTTGGGGTAAGAATGGGTTTCGTTCTAGTGCTCGAAAATAATATTCCAAAGCTTTAGTATGTTCTCCATTACTTGTGTGGATAAGTCCTATATTATAGAGTATATAACTTCGATCATAGGGATCTATTTCTAGTCGCATAGCTTCATAATAATTCTGTAAAGCTTCCGCATAATTTCCTTCGGATTGAGCCGACATCCGTTACGGTCGTCATTCGATTCCACGAATCTCCGTTCCAGAACCGTACGTGAAATTTTCATCTCATACGGCTCCTCCTTGATGTACATAATAAGAATAATAATTTATTCAGACTCAAAATATTCTCTTATTATAAACTGAGCGGGGCTAGTGTTTTTACAAGAAATCTCTAACCAACCTTTCTGCAAAAGATTTTTTCTTACCATCAAACGTGTTAGGATTAGATAGAAATGGTAACTCCAACAATTTATTTGTCCTCAACGCTCCCTAATTTACAGGAATTGGTCACTTCAACAATCTTCGATGGTTATACGGGTATCCAAAGTACCAACGAGATGGATATTTGTTGTCCCAGCCATTCTTTTAGCCCCAACCCGGATAAGGAGGAAGGGGTTAATCTTTAATAAATAACAAAGTTTTGGTGTTGTTGATTTCTAGGTGTAGTGCTTTTTCCCATATGCCCCCTATTGGTACTAGTAAAGTAAGATTAACCTGTAATTGTAATATAGAGCCTATAGGTGTAACCTTTCGCTCAATACTCCAATCGACAATTGAAGCATCTGAGGTGGCATTACTCGAGGATACACGACAGAAGGAATTGCTCTATTTATAAACTTCACCTTCAACAAGTGTAGATTTCTTTCAGTAATCTTTTTGTTCTAGCCCAAATCGTGTGTCTTTGGATGATAAAAAAAGAATCAAATCGCACCATCTCTGTAGTAAGTAAATGCCTCTTTTTCTCCTGAAGTTGTCGGAATTATTTGTAATAAGATATTGGCTATAATTGTAAAGGTTTTATCAATAAAATTTCCATTTATCTGCGATCTAGGCATAGATAACAATACATTCTATAATTCTTCATTACCTCTTGTAGGAAAACGTTCCTACAAACAAAGGAATTGGCCAGTACGAAATAACATAAAAACAGACTAATAACATGAAATTTTCTTTATTACCTGAGCTGTGAAGCAAGGACCTTTCTTTTCTATTTTTATAGTTAGGGTTGATTGTTCGTACCTATCAAATAAGCAAATTATGAATAACTCGCGAATCACTCGGGTTTTGAGCCATAATTATTATGTAGGAGAGATGGCCGAGTGGTTCAAGGCGTAGCATTGGAACTGCTATGTAGACTTTTGTTTACCGAGGGTTCGAATCCCTCTCTTTCCGCACTTTACCCAACTCATCACTGTTACTGATCAGAATCAGAATGTATCGAATAAGGTAGAATATTAGTCTAATAGCTAGACGGTATTGGTTCTCTATCTCTAATTCCTTTGATACACAACTATTGGAAAGATAAGGAATAAAATTCTCGCTTCCGATCTATTCCTTCGTCGAAAGTGAAGTAAGATTGTTCGAACCCTTCTTATTTGAGTGAGGTTTAAGTTTGACGAGAATAATATTCTACGACTAGCAATTCATTTATTTTCAAACCTACCCCCTTACTATCTATTATTTGATTGACTAGTCCTTTATATTGGAATGCGTGAAGAGTCAAATGTTTTGGCAATTCCTCATGCGGAGTTGAATCAATAGAATTTTGAATCAGAGTTCTGGATTTCTTATCATCCTTCGCTGTAATAATATCGCTGGGTTTGCAACGATAACTCGGTATATCTACTATCCGTCCATTAACTAAAATATGCCTGTGATTAACTAATTGGCGGGCTCCAGGAATAGTCGAAGCCATGCTCAATCTAAAAAGGATATTATCCAAACGCATTTCAAGTAATTGTAGTAAAACCTGACCTGTTGAACCTTTCGCTTTTCCGGCAATACGGACATATTTAAGCAATTGTCGTTCTGTAAGACCATAATGAAAACGCAATTTTTGTTTTTCTTCTAGACGAATACGATATTGGGATCTTTTACCAGAACGTGATTGGTTTCTAAGCTCACTTCCAACTCTAGGTCTTTTACTAGTTAGTCCCGGTAAAGCCCCCAGCCGGCGTATTTTTTTGAAACGAGGCCCTCGGTAACGCGACATAAAGACTCCTTATTTGAAATTCCATTTTACAGAATAAGTCTAAATTAAAACTAAACTAAATAATAACTAAGGGAAATATTGTATGACAAAGAATAATGAGATAAATTGTATCAGACTTTGTTATTGTATATATGAAATATATAAATAAAAAAGGATCTTTTCCTTTCTTGATTTGGTCTGTATAGACCAAATATAACTCCTCCTTTTTTCTTCCTAGTTGCAAGTTTCTACGACATAATAGATTGAGGACTCTTGAAAAATGGGTCTTTTCAAAAGGTTTTGATTTCAAAGAGACATTATCAATCATGTAAAAAATCCGTAAAAGCCGGCTATCGGAATCGAACCGATGACCATCGCATTACAAATGCGATGCTCTAACCTCTGAGCTAAGCGGGCTCACATACGCATAAGAAAATTTGCCATTCAGAATAATTTTCTAAACTACTTGGATCTTATTTTCCCTAGTAAGTATTCAGATTCATTCTTAGCTATTCATAATTCATATTATTATAGCAAAAAGAAAAACAAAAATCGACCGTTCAAGTATTCCACAGTATAGGGTCAAATTATAGTAAACGAAGAATCAATCTGTGGAATATATCCATCTCTATTGAATTGCGGATACAGAAATGATAGAATCATTTCTGATCCGACAAAACAGGTTCCGCAGATAGAGATGAAAGAAGATAGGCAAAAAATAGGAGGAAACCCTTTTCAATATAGGAATCGGCATCGAATTAATTCAAGGCTTCCATTGAAAGAATGAACCGACACGACATTAAGCTAAGATCCTAATTGAAAAAAAAAAAAAAGAGGGGATATGGCGAAATTGGTAGACGCTACGGACTTAATTGTATTGAGCCTTGGTATGGAAACCTACTAAGTGAAAACTTTCAAATTCAGAGAAACCCTGGAATTAAAAATGGGCAATCCTGAGCCAAATCTTCTTTTCCGAAACCAACCCAAAATAGAGGGGTTTAAAAAGCGAGAATAAAAAAGGATAGGTGCAGAGACTCAACGGAAGTTGTTCTAACAAATAGAGTTTACTACATTGCATTGGCAAAGGAATCTTTTCATCGAAACTCCAGAAAGGATGAAGGATAAATCTTAATATACATATTTATACGTACCAAAATAGTATATCAAATGATTAATGACAACTCAAATCTTTATTTCAAAATGAAAGAATTGTTAGGAAGCGATTCCGAATTGAACAAAGAATCGATTATTCATTGATAAAAAAAGTGTCACTCCACAGTTTGATAGATCTTTTAACGAACTGAGATTAATCGGACGAGAATAAAGATAGAGTCCCATTATACATGTCAATACTGACAACAAGGAAATTGATAGTAAAAGGAAAATCCGTCGACTTTAGAAATCATGAGGGTTCAAGTCCCTCTATCCCCAAATCCCCTAACAAAGTAGCATTTGATTACCTAATTTTTTTTCTCATACTCTCGTTTCTTGGCATAGCATTTTCAAACTTGTTATGTTTCTCATTCAACCTATTTTTTTTTTACTTTTTACAAAGAAATCCTATAAAAATTGGATTCCCTTATCCCAAACTTAGAAAGTCTAGGGACTATCTAAGACTTTAATTTAATAAATACCCTTTCATGTTTTTTTATTGACATAGCCTCAAATCATATCGTAAAATTAGACTGATACGGAAAGGATGGTCGGGATAGCTCAGCTGGTAGAGCAGAGGACTGAAAATCCTCGTGTCACCAGTTCAAATCTGGTTCCTGGCATATGATTTATTTCTAGAATAGATGCTTTCTTTATATATATATGATATGAATAATAATTCATCGGGATCAACAGACATATATTCTATAGCAGGATACTTACGTACCCATCTAGGCGTCTGTAACTATACCCACCCATCTATCTCTATTTTATAGATGAGAAAATAAAAAATTTAAGTAGTTAAAAGAATCTTTTTTTTTCATACCTTCTCTGTTCTCGTTCAAAAAAAAATATTAATACTTCATACGTATTTGAATACGTATTTGAAAGGTTAGTTGGTTAAAAGATCCAAAGGCCTACTCTATAGAAATTGCGGGATGGGACTAGAAAAAAAGAATTTCAGATACAATACAAATATAATAAATTATAGTCTACTCTTTTTGATTTCTTGGTCGCTTTTTCCGCCTATTATGAATCGATCTAAGTCGTGTGCGCGGTACAAAGTTCATGTTCCTGATGGAGAGCTCTTTTAGTTCATGCTATTCGTTAGGCTTATCCGAACTAAAAAGAATTTTGAACCTATCCATAATAGAAATAGAATAATAATACGAATGACGCTTGAATTACTC